GTAGCAATTGGGGTTATGGATTTTCAGTTTATGGGGGGTAGTATGGGATCCGTAGTCGGAGAGAAAATCACCCGTTTGATTGAACACGCTGCCAATCAAAATTTACCTCTTATTATAGTGTGTGCTTCTGGGGGGGCGCGCATGCAGGAAGGAAGTTTGAGCTTGATGCAAATGGCTAAAATATCGTCTGCTTTATATGATTATCAATTAAATAAAAAATTATTTTATGTATCAATCCTTACATCTCCGACAACTGGTGGAGTGACAGCTAGTTTTGGTATGTTGGGGGATATCATTATTGCCGAACCCAATGCCTACATTGCATTTGCAGGTAAAAGAGTAATTGAACAAACATTGAATAAAACAGTACCCGAAGGTTCACAAGCAGCTGAATACTTATTCCAGAAGGGTTTATTCGACCTAATTGTACCACGTAATCTTTTAAAAAGCGTTCTGAGTGAGTTATTTAAGCTCCACGCCTTTTTTCCTTTGAATCAAAAGTCAAGCAAAATCAAGTAGAGCACTAAGTTCAATTATTTTTTTTGTGTTTGTAGCAAAAAGTAGTTAGTTTATCGGAATCAAAGTAAATAAGATAATAATGGCCTTTTCTTTGGTGATAGAAGATCGAATTGTAGAAAGAATCAAAACGAAAGTTGAGGATAACTCTTTTTTTGACCTATATTCCTGATTACGAATCAAGAAACCTTTATCACCAAGAGTGAGTTCTTCCTTTCGTGAAATTAGTAAAATAAAACGAATTTGGTCTTGTCTTAGGTATATAATTTGAAATTTCAATATAGATAATAGAGTTTTGTATCTTTCTCTATCTACCGAAAAACCATTTTAGCTAAAAATCCATGTTGGGTCGGATTCGAACGAATCCTTCGATAATCGGTAAAAAACTCTTTATCTATTTTTAGAAAATTAGAAGACAAGAACAAAAGACAAAGAAATGAAGAAAAATAATAAAGTTTATTATCATTATCATACATATCTTTCTCATGGAGGAGATGAATAAGTCCATTTATTTAGTTCTACAGTTCTACATTCTTTGCACTTATTCTTATTATACGTACTCAGTTAGATTTAGATATATCGATACTTCGATCTATACTAAGAATTTCAAATTCTTCAAATTCTATTAATAATAAATATTATCTAATTAGAATTCAAATTCTTAATTTAATTATAATTATTACAAGATATCTTTATTTATATAATAACATAATAACAGATACAAATAGTAAATCGAGGTACCCCTTCTATGACAAATTTGAACCTTCCATCTATTTTTGTGCCGTTAGTAGGCCTGGTCTTTCCGGCAATTGCAATGGCTTCTTTATTTCTTCATGTTCAAAAAAACAAGATTGTTTAGATCCGCTGGGACCCAATCTCATCCATTTTTTTTTTGAAAACGTGGACTTGTATCATAACACGGATATCTATTTATTGGAATATAGTATAACATGTGATTTCCACCGAACATAAAGGAAAAAACTCTTATGCCCGCAGAAACATGATATATGGATATATCAATTCTAGCAATTTTCAAATAGATCAGGATCTCTGGATGGCTGAAATGTAGTCGGTGAATCTATATGTATATCGATATGTATAGTGGGATCGTATTAAATAAAGAGTATGTTATTATTTTAGATTTAACCAATTTGATGAATTACTCCTAAAGGTTGACATCAAACTAGTGCTAGTTCACCTCAAACTAGTGCTAGTTGATGAGAGTTACTTCGGAAACAAAAAAGTAAAGTCAAATTTCTCTGGGGTATTATCTCAATTCCAATAAAATGCAATCGAGTAAAGTATGACTTGGCGATCAGACGATATATGGATAGAACTTATAACGGGGTCTCGAAAAATAAGTAATTTCTGCTGGGCCTTGATCCTTTTTTTAGGTTCATTAGGCTTCTTATTAGTTGGAACTTCCAGTTATCTTGGTAGAAATTTGCTATCTTTTTTTCCGCCTCAGCAAATCATTTTTTTTCCACAAGGAATCGTGATGTCTTTCTACGGAATTGCGGGTCTCTTTATTAGCTCTTATTTGTGGTGCACAATTTCCTGGAATGTAGGTAGTGGTTATGATCGATTCGATAGAAAGGAAGGAATAGTCTGTATTTTTCGTTGGGGATTTCCGGGAAAAAATCGTCGCATATTCCTCCGATTCCTTATAAAAGATATTCAGTCCGTTAGAATAGAAGTTAAAGAGGGTATTTATGCTCGTCGTGTTCTTTATATGGACATCCGAGGCCAGGGGTCCATTCCCTTGACCCGTACTGATGAGAATTTGACTCCACGAGAAATTGAACAAAAGGCTGCTGAATTAGCCTATTTCTTGCGTGTACCAATTGAAGTATTTTGATAAATTGAGAATCAGAACGTTCATTCAATTAAAGAAAACGTATATGAAAGAACCATAAAACGAAACTCTTTTTATGGTTTTTATGCGTTTTATGGTCTTTATGCGCACGCAATTCAATAACAAATA